TCCATTACTTTGAGAAATGGATTCTATATCAAACTATAGCTATTGCATTAAAGAAGAAACTAATAGAAGTCGAAGACGCGGAATGGTAGTGAATAGAGAAAAAGATTCTTCTGATTTTCTTGTTCCTGAAAATATTCTATCTATCTCCTAGACGCCGTAGAGAATTGAGAATTTTCATGTCTTTCAATTCTCGTACTCGTAATTGGAAAGTTACGGAAGGAGATCCATCATTTTGCAATGAAAACAACATAAAAAACTCTGGACAATTTCGAAATCAGACCAAGCGTCTTAATACATATGCAAAAAAATTCATTATTGGCCCACCATTGATTACAAGATTTAGCTTTTATGAATCGCTATTGGTTTGATACGAGTAATGGCAGTCGTTTCAGTATGTTAAGGATACAGATGTATCCACAATTCATTTAGAGTTACTTAATAGCCTATTTCTTATACTATATCTCTATCCCGTGAAATTCTCGAGCCGAAAGATGGATGCATATGCTGTGTTTCATTTTGCTAAATGATATCAATTAAATGGTATATCAATTCTATAAATTGGATATAGCAATAAAAAAATCAGCAAAATTCTTTTATTTTAGATAGAAGAAATGTTTCTTCTATCTAAAATAAAAGAATGTACCCTTCTATCCAAATCCAATTTGCATCGATAAAATAAATCCAAATTCCAGATTCCAGCAGTAGATGAATAATTGCAAATTTTTGTGTGTACGAGATTAGAATAACTTCAAAATAACTGACATAATTTTTTATTTTTCCTGATCAGAAAAATACATTAAAAAGAAAGGAGGTAGAAAAATTTGTTGATTTATGGTTAAAGAAGAAAAACAAGAAAACAGGGGTTCTGTTGAATTTCAAGTATTCAGTTTCACCAATAAGATACGGAGACTTGCTTCACATTTGGAATTACACAAAAAAGATTTTTCATCGGAAAGAGGTCTACGAAGACTTTTGGGAAAACGTCAACGTTTGCTGGCTTATTTGGCAAAGAAAAATAGAGTACGTTATAAGAAATTAATCAGTCAGTTGGATATTCGGGAGAAGTAATTTAATCGTTCGAATTTTTTTCTTATTTTATTTAGTAGTCTTATAGTAGTCTTAGATTTTGCATTTTGATGAGCCTCGTTTTGAGGAATTCATGGAATAATCCATTTTCATGGAAAAAAGAATAAGAACAAGGATACATAACATAAAAAAAAGAATAGATAAGACGATATTCGCCCTCCCCCTACATATTTAATCTCTTCTCCTATACAAAAACCTGCAAGACCCACTCCATTGGTAATTCCATCAATGACACCCTTATCAAAAAAATTCGTTAGTTCAGCCAATCTTCTTATACCCAAGATAAAAACCCTAGTATAGAAAACATCTATATAACCGCGATTATATGACCAGCTGTATATATTTTCTTTTACTTCACCAAAAAAGAACTTTTTTGGGTTCCCTTTTACAAGGGAATTTAGAAAATTTAAATTCTGAAAAAAAGAATAAGTAGATCCATAGAAGATATATGCTATGAATAGACCAAGAATTGCTAAACTTACGGAAGAAATTGCATTAATGAGAAATTCATATGAATTTATGGAAGAATTAGAACTTTCCTGTAAAAAGTTTATTGAAGGAGTTAGCCACTTTGATAATATGGTTAACTCCGATATTCCATTACCCTTTATTCCATTATCAAAATGGATTCCTATGGATCCAATGAACAAAGTAAAAAGCAGTAATATAAGAAGAGGAAATAACATAGTATTTCCCGTTTCATGAGGATAGACAAAAGTGTTTTTAGCCCCAAAAGGAGTACTAAAGGATCCTCTCTTTTTTCTTGTATTATCGGGAATTTTGGGTATATTTTGTGAAAAAAAAGAAACTCCACCCTTCATTGTTGATAAAACAAAATCCTTATTGACTCCTTTGGATATGCCTTTTCCCCATAAGGATATTGAATACAACGAACCTTCTTTAGTACTGCTGTAATTTTGAAAATGAACACGCAAATACCCATCAAAAGTAAGTAAATATATCCGAAACATATAAAATGCAGTTAATCCTGCAGTAAAAGAGGCTATTATTCCAAAAAAGGGTGAATACAACCAACTATTACTAAGAATTTCATCTTTGGACCAGAAGCAAGCAAGAGGTGGAATACCACAAAGAGAAAGTGTACCGCATAAAAAAGTACCTCTTGTAATTGGAACGTATTTTCTTAAACCACCCATAAGAACCATATTCTGACTTTTATCTGGTGAATATCCAACAAGAGGTTCCATTGAATGAATAATGGATCCGGATCCTAAGAACAATAAAGCTTTCGAATAAGCATGAGTGATCAAATGGAATAAAGCAGCTTCATAAGAACCTATACCTAGAGCTAACATCATATAACCCAATTGAGACATTGTAGAATAGGCTAAGCTTCTTTTAATATCTCTCTGAGCAAGAGCTAAAGTGGCTCCTAAGAAGAGTGTTATTGTACCTACTAAAGAAATAAAACTCATTATCAAAGGTAGGGATATGAAAAGAGGAAGAAGTCGAGCTAGAAGAAAAATCCCCGCAGCAACCATAGTTGCTGCGTGTATAAGAGCCGAAATGGGAGTGGGTCCTTCCATAGCATCGGGTAACCATACGTGAAGAGGGAATTGTGCAGATTTTGCAACTGCACCAAGAAATAATAAAAAAGCACAAAAAGTAGTAAGTGAGGAATTAATCCCATTATTAGGAATCCAGTTATTAGCTATTTTGAATAAATCCCGAAACTCTAAACTACCTGTTATCCAAAAAAAACCTAAAATTCCTAATAACAGACCAAAATCCCCTATACGATTAGTTACAAAAGCTTTTTGGCAAGCACTCGCTGCAATTGGTCGTGTAAACCAAAAGCCTATCAATAAATAGGAACACATTCCAACAAGTTCCCAAAAAAAATAAATTTGTATCAAATTGGAACTAATAACCAATCCCAACATGGCAGTATTAAAAAAACTTATATAAACAAAAAATCTCAAATATCCTTCATCGTGAGACATATAATCGTCACTATAAATAAGAACCAAGATTCCTACAGTAGTAATTAGTATTAACATAATAGACGTAAGGGGGTCGATCAAGTATCCAAATTCTAAGGAAAAATCGTTATTGATGGTCCAAGACCATAGATATTGATAGATGGAACTTCCATTTATTTGTTGAATAGACAGGTGAACTGAGAATACCAGAGCTATATTTAAGAGTAAAATACTAGGAAAAGCCCATATGCGACGAAGATTTTTTGTTGCTGTCGGAATAAGAAAAAGTCCAAATCCCATTGACATAATAACTGGAAGTGGGAGAAGAGGGATTACCCAGGCATATTGATATGTATGTTCCATAAGAAAAGAAATAGCAATTTTTAGTTGAAATTTATAGTTCAATTTTTCTATAAAATAGAATTGTTTCCGATTCACCAAACCCACTCTTATCTCTCTCTAAAGTAATTAAAAAAACAAAATAAGAATAAGAAAAAATACTAGAATTCTGGATTTTTCAAAATTTCTCTCATTAAAATATTCAAAAATTCAGAATGGGTTTAGTTGCTTAAATTCAAAAAGTGAATCAAAGAATTTCGTTAACTAGTTATTTGTTAAAAAAAATATTTATTAAAATACAAAAAAAGATTGAATCATTTTACTTTCTATTCATTTTTGTATTTCTTTCTCTTAAAATAAAGGAGCTCTCTTGTTTCATAATTGATTGATTGAATTCCAAAGAAAACCTATACCTATAGTATAGGAAATTCTCAAATATTGCTTTTTTGATATAAAATAGAAATCCTAATGACTAGAATTCTCTAAGTTTTAGAATGTATTGGTTAAGAGACTCAGTATTTTTTTGATTGGAATTCAATTCAATTATGAAATACCGTTCTGAACTTAATTAACTAATTGAATTTTACCTTTTGAATTGAATTTTACCTTCTTTTTATCTTCCCATCTTATATGGGGGCTTATCCCCCATACCATATATTTATATATGGCGTATATTTGATATATAAATTGATTTAAATAGAAAGCCTTAAAAAACTCTTGTCTTATCCACATTAGACAAAATGAACTAAAAAAGAATTTTGAATTTCAGTATCTTTCAGTATCTAAGTATAAATACTAAGAAAAAACAGAAAGAAGGATTGATTTGTGGCAATAGATGTCTTTCACATGCAACTAGAAAAAAGTAATCCCCCTTTTAAATGGCAGTTCCAAAAAAACGTACTTCGATGTCAAAAAAACGTATTCGTAAAAATCTTTGGAAGAAAAAGACTTATTTTTCCATAGTACAATCTTATTCTTTAGCAAAATCAAGACCATTTTCTAGCGGCAACGAGCATCCAAAACCAAAAGGTTTTTCTGGGCAACAAACAAATAATAAGGTTTTGGAATAATATGAATTGAACTATTCAAACCCAAAGAAATTCCAATTATTTAATATAAATGAATAATTCAGATTAATTAATGAATGTACTTTTATGTATTGAATTTCTCCATACAATATTCTTAGAACGAATCCCTCCGTTATCCATTATATAGAACAAAAGTTTTTTATATATTGTGTCCTCAGTATTTTTTCCTAGCAAAGAACTTTTTTCTGATAATAGAATCCTCATAAAAAAATATGAGGATTCTATTATCAAAAGTAGACTATTCTTGCAATAGGACTTACAACCTTTACCTAATCTTATCCAATCTTATCCAAAATTCCCATATAAATGAGTTTAGGACTGGTAAATCATATTAATAAGAGCGTAAAGGCTTTCATTCTATAAATTTTTTCTAAAATAAAAAATTCTTTGTAGTTAATGATGAAATTTTAATGTTCCTTAATTCTATGTCCTCTCCCAGTCTCGACGATTTGCGAGAAAATAACTATTATTCTTTTAACTTAACTATTATTTTAAGTTAGCCGCCATGGTGAAATTGGTAGACACGCTGCTCTTAGGAAGCAGTGCTCAAGCATCTCGGTTCGAGTCCGAGTGGCGGCATTCTCGAAAAAGAATACAATAGATTAGAAAATGGATTCAATTCGAAATTTCCAGTTTTGTAATGGGACCTTATCCTTATGCTATTTGCAACTTTAGAACATATACTAACGCATATCTCTTTTTCAACCATTTCAATTGTGATTATGATTCATTTGATAACCTTATTAGTTCGTGAACTTAGGGGATTACGTGATTCGTCAGAAAAAGGAATGATAATTACTTTTTTCTCTATAACAGGATTCTTAGTTTCTCGTTGGGTTTCTTCGGGACATTTTCCATTAAGTAATTTATATGAGTCATTGATCTTCCTTTCATGGGCTCTGTATATTCTTCATACTATTCCTAAGATACATAACTCTAAAAATGATTTAAGCACAATAACTACGCCAAGTACTATTTTAACGCAAGGCTTTGCTACGTCGGGTCTTTTAACTGAAATGCATCAATCCACAATACTAGTACCTGCTCTACAATCTCAGTGGTTAATGATGCATGTCAGTATGATGTTACTAAGCTATGCAACTCTTTTGTGCGGATCCTTATTATCCGCCGCTCTTCTAATCATTAGGTTTCGAAAGAATTTTGATTTCTTTTTTAAAAAGAAAAAAAATGTTTTAAGTAAAATATTTTTCTTTAGTGAGATTGAATATTTATATGCAAAAAGAAGTGCTTTAAAAAGCACCTCTTTTCTCGCATTTCAAAATTATTACAAATATCAATTAACTGAGCGTTTGGATTCTTGGAGTTATCGTGTCATTAGTCTAGGGTTTACTCTTTTAACCATAGGTATTCTTTGTGGAGCAGTATGGGCTAATGAGGCATGGGGATCCTATTGGAATTGGGATCCTAAGGAAACTTGGGCATTTATTACCTGGACCATATTTGCAATATATTTACATAGTAGAACAAATCCAAATTGGAAGGGTACAAATTCCGCACTGGTAGCTTCGATAGGATTTCTTATAATTTGGATCTGCTATTTTGGTATCAATCTGTTAGGAATAGGTTTACATAGTTATGGTTCATTTACATTACCGTCTAAATGATTACATAACATAAAACCTTCATTTTTTATGAAGGTTTTTTCTTTTTTGTTTGATTTGAGAACCCCTTGAACATCTTTTCAAAGGGTTCTCAAAAATTTGAGATAGATCTAATTAGACTTTTTTATTTTTTTATGAATTTTATATTTTTTCTACTATGGAATTTTTTTTCCACGATGGAATATAGAGCGGACTAGTTAAAAAAAGAAAATCCTATTTAGGATAATAATTGGATAATAGAGCCTCTACCCTGTCAACGGATAGCGAGAGAACAAAATCTGGATAAATACCAATTCCTATTACTGGTAAAAAGATACAGATTAAAAGAAATAGTTCCCGTGGTCCAGAATCTACAAAATTTTCGTTTGGAACATGAAATAGCTTGTATCCATAGAACATCTGGCGTAACATAGATAATAAATAAATAGGAGTTAATATCATTCCAATTGCCATTACAAAAGTAATTAGCATTTTTGGCATTAACATAAATTTAGGACTAGTAATTAGTCCAAAAAAGACTACTAATTCTGCAACAAAACCGCTCATTCCTGGCAAGGCAAGAGAAGCCATTGAAAAGCTACTAAACATGGTAAAAATTTTTGGCATTGGAATAGATATTCCCCCCAGTTCTTCGAGATAAACAAGACGCACTCTATCACAAGCCGTTCCTGCCAAGAAAAAAAGTGTAGCACCAATAAATCCATGGGATAATATTTGTAAAATAGCTCCATTTAGTCCAATGTTGGTTATGGAACCAATTCCTATAATTATGAAACCCATGTGAGATACGGAGGAGTAGGCTATTCTTTTTTTGAAATTTCGTTGACCAAGAGAAGTTGAAGCTGCATAGATTATTTGCACCGCTCCTATTATCACCAACCAGGGAGAAAATAGATAATGAGCATGAGGTAACAATTCCATATTGATCCGAATCAATCCGTATGCTCCCATCTTTAATAGAATTCCGGCTAAAAGCATACATGTACTGTAATGCGCTTCCCCATGGGTATCTGGTAACCATGTATGTAGAGGTATAATCGGCAATTTGACAGCATAAGCAATAAGGAAGCCAAAATACAGTAGTATTTCCAATGTTGCAGGGTATGATTGATTAATCAATCTTTCCAAATCTAATCCAGGTTCGTTGGAACCATATAACCCCATACCCAGAACTCCAATTAAGAAAAAAATGGAACCGCCTGCAGTATACAAAATAAACTTGGTAGCTGAATACAGACGCCTCTTTCCCCCCCACATGGATAAAAGTAAATAAACTGGGATTAATTCTAACTCCCACATGATAAAAAAAAGTAAAAGGTCTCGTGAAGAGAATAATCCTATTTGACCACTATACATTGCTAGCATCAGGAAATAGAATAATCGCGAATTCCGGGTAACCGGCCAAGCCGCTAAAGTAGCTAAAGTAGTGATAAATCCTGTCAATAAAATAGATCCTAATGAAAGTCCATCGATTCCCAATCTCCAGTGGAAATCCAAAACATCTATCCATTTAGAATCCTCCTTTAATTGGATTAAGGGATCCTCCAATTGGAAATGATAACAGAATGCATAAGTCATTAGAAGGAATTCTAATAAACAAATAGATATAGTATACCACCTAACGATTTTATTTCCTTTATGAGGTAAAAAGAAAATTAATGAACCTGCAAATATCGGCAAAATAACAAGTATTGTTAACCAAGGAAAATAACTCATGATAAAGTAATAAAGACAAGATACGTTTTGACCAGAAAAGCCCATGCTCGATTATTTCGAGCACAGGCTTCTTCGGTAAAGAGGAATCAGACGATTCAAGTGGAGTTTTTTGTAACGTATCAATAAGATAGAGCCATGCTGCGGGTTGTTTCAGGCCCTAAATAAACGCGGACACTTAAGAAATCTGTTGGGCAGGCGGATTCGCATCTCTTACAACCCACACAATCTTCGGTTCTCGGCGCGGAAGCAATTTGCTTGGCTTTACATCCATCCCAAGGTATCATTTCTAATACATCTGTTGGACAAGCTCGTACACATTGAGTGCATCCTATACATGTATCATAAATTTTTACAGAATGTGACATTGGATCTCTAAATTTTCCTTTTCAACATAAAAATTTTCGATCTGGTAAAAATGAAATTAGTACTATCTAAAATTACTAAATATAAATTAATAAATTAGATGTATTGTAGACACCAGACGAAGCAATGGTTTATCCAAACTTTAACAAATAATAATATATTTCTTAATCCGTTTGTGAGAAAGCGTGAAAGAACCAAGAGACTTGAATTTCAGACTTCAACAGTCATAATTATATGAATTCTACATACTAATTCGAATTAGCCAATAAATTGGGTATCATCTTTTCAATAGAAATTATTGCAATATTCAAATTGCAATATCAATGGATTGCAAAAATGCAATATTCAATAAGTAAAAAAGAATACTCTGAAATAACCTACTCAAAAAAAGGATATTATTAAATACTAATAAGAAAATAAGATTTGATTTCTATTCATCTTAATGTTCCGTATTATTATATATGCGCCTTTGTTTAGAGGATTTTATGTCTAATTATTCAAAAAATTAGATTGATTAATACGAGTTGATTTCCTGTTACGATGGATGGAAGAAAGAATGGATAGTCCAATAGCTGCTTCAGCAGCCGCAAGGGCTATAACAAAAATTGCGAAAATGTCTCCTTTTAATTGGCGACTATCAAATAGATCAGAAAATGTTACGAGATTTAGATTAATTGAATTCAATATAAGTTCAAGACATATTAAAGCTCTAACCATGTTTCGGCTTGTGATCAATCCATAGATACCAATCGAAAATAAATAGACACTCAAAAAAAGTACATGCTCAAACATCATTAACTAACTCCTTATCAATCTCGATTCATTTCAATATGAGGACAAGAATTGAACCGATTCAATTAATTAAAATAGAACAATTACGCAACAAAAGAAAAAAGAAGGTATTTGTTGTGTTGGCAGTAGATGGGTTTTACTAAATCCAAATTGTGATTCTTTAGTTATTTATTTTCTATTAGAAATTCTAAGAATTTCTTATTGTCGAGCCATAGTAATTGCACCTATTAAAGAAACTAGAAGAATTAGGGAAATTAGTTCAAACGGAAGATAAAAATCGGTTGCTAAATGAATCCCAATTTGTTGAACGTTATTTATGAGACCCTGTTCTACTATTTGGTTTGATCTTGTAGTCCAAAGAATTCCATACCACGACGTATCTGGGATAGTAGTCATTAGTAAAAAAGGAATAGTTATACAAACGAGTAAAGTAAACCCATCTCCAATAGTCCAATAATTCTTATCTTTAGACCACTCTGAGCCGTTTACAAACATTACAGCAAATATGATCAAGACATTTATGGCTCCCACATAAATAAGAAGTTGTGCGACAGCCACAAAGTATGAATTCAATAAAAAATAGAATAAGGATATACAAACAAGAACTAATCCCAGCGAAAAGGCAGAATAAATTGGGTTGGTAAGTAATACTACTCCTAGACCCCCTAGTAGAAGAACAAATCCCCCAAATAGCACAAAAATCTCATGTATTGGTCCAGGTAAATCCATTATGGATAAGAAGAAATTTATAGTATAAAATTTTTCATGAACTGACTAAAACTAAAAGATTCAAGGAAGGAAAAAGATATTAGGATATTTTTTTGTATATGTATATAAGTTGCTAAGCAGTAGTTATTCCTTTTTCGTTTTTGTTAGTAAAAAAGGATTTTTCTAACAAAAAAAACCTAATACCTAGTAATCAGTAATCGTTCTTGAATTCCAAGATTTTTCTTCGTCTAGTTTACTTTGAGGCGAATTCCTAATTGTTTGAATTGTGTAATCTCCCATTATGGAGATTGGTAACCGACTCAAAGCAATTTGATTGTAATTCAATTCATGACGATCATAAGTAGAAAGTTCATATTCTTCAGTCATCGATAAACAATTTGTCGGACAGTATTCAACACAGTTACCACAAAATATACAAACTCCAAAATCAATACTATAATTAAGCAATTGTTTCCTTTTAATATCCTTTTCAAATCTCCAATCCACAAGAGGTAGATCTATCGGGCATACGCGAACACATACTTCACAAGCAATGCATTTATCAAATTCAAAGTGTATTCGCCCCCGGAAACGCTCCGATGTAATTGATTTTTCATAAGGGTAGTGAATCGTTATAGGTAAACGATTTGTGTGGGATAAGGTAATTATGAAACCTTGACCAATGTATCTTGCGGCGCGTATTGTTTGTTGACCATAACTAATGAACCCAGTTAGCATAGGGAACATATTCTAAATATATATGAAAAAGGTATGTTTCTTTCTCTTGTTTGAGAGAACTTTTGTGTTGAAAATATTCTTACTGTTATTGTATTATCTTATTTATAGTGAAACTAGTTGGGAAGAAGTTGTTAATAAGAGATTGCCCAGAGAAATAGGTAAAAGAAATTTCCATCCAAGATTTAATAACTGATCCATTCTCATCCTGGGTAAAGTCCATCTTATTGTGATAGAAATGAAGAGAAATAAATAAGCTTTAGTTAATGTAATAAAGATACCTATTAGCATTTCCAAAATTCCCATTATTTTATTCATTTGGAAAAATCCAAAAAAGGATATATAGGGAATAGATAAATTCCACCCGCCTAAGTATAGAACAGTTACAAATAAAGAGGAAACTAATAAATTTAGGTAAGAAGCAAGATAAAATAAACCATATTTAATACCAGAATATTCGGTTTGATAACCTGCTACTAATTCTTCTTCTGCTTCTGGTAAATCAAAGGGTAATCTTTCACATTCTGCCAAAGAAGAAATTAGAAAAACTAGAAAACCTATAGGCTGACGCCAAAGATTCCACCCCCAAAAACCATATTTGGACTGTGCTTCAACTATATCAACTGTACTTGAACTGTTAGATAATCATAGTCGATGATAACATCACAGTTCCCACCGCTATTCCAAAACCGTACATGAAACTTTAGCTTCATACGGCTTCTCTATGATCAGAAAAAAGAAAAGGATTGTTTCATTTTGGTATTATCCCATGGGCGTAGATAGAATTTGGTAAGATAAAATTGATTGGAAAGCCCTAAATTAGATCAAAGCAATTCTGTCTGCTAGAATAACAAAAAAGCGCTTCCGAATTGATCTCATCCTTTATATAATAATTTTTCTTTGTTCGGTAATAACTTAATATTGGAATAAAATACTCGTTATAGGAATTAATAAATGGAAAGAATTGGCCATTAGTTCATGAGGAATTCTGTATGAATAGGGATATTTTTTCTATTGCATTCCATATCTTTTGTCCTATTCTTCTTTCCCGGGGAAGTATACTTAAAAAGAATAAAGGGTTAATTCGTTCTTGATAGCCATTTCTTTAACAAGTGAATGGGAACATACTCTAGACCGGAATCCGAAGAAAGTACTACTTGATCATTTCCACCAATTTCAAGTCCTTATTACGATTCCTTTTATGAGGAAAAATGTCTAATGATTTAGATTCTCTCATTACTAATCCTGTATGTACTTTAGTGTTTCTAATCCCTCACTAACTTTTGATGGATTGCCTTATGGTTATAAGTTATAGTAATAACTCAAAATATTCTACTAATGGAATTCCATATCGCGAATCCTTTATTCTTGCCCGCTTCAAGATATGATGACTAATCAAATAATTTCAACCTTGGGGTAAAGAGTTTACACTGCTTATGTTTACTTGAACTTTTTTCTTGTACGTAGGAAATGAGATTTTGTATTTTTACTACAAATTAATAAGCTGTTTTGTTTCACTCATATGGCTATCTAGTTTAACTTACCAACCCGAATACAGAATAAGCAAAGGAAGATAAGTATTCAATGTATTTTAGAGGAAAAGGATCCTATTTTAACGAATCACACGTAGAGATATTGCTAGCACACAAAAAGTTAATGGTATTTCATAACTAATAGATTGAGCAGCCGCTCGTAGACCGCCTGAAAAAGAATATTTATTATTTGAGCTATATCCCGACATGAGAAGACCAATAGGAGCAATACTTGAAATGGCAATCCATAAAAAAACACCAATACTAAGATCAGCTAAAACAAAACGATATCCCAAAGGGATAACTAAAAAACTTAATAAAATGGATATGACTGCTATAGAGGGCCCAATGCTAAATAAAGGAATATCTCCTCGAGATGGAAGGATATCCTCTTTTAAAAGGAGCTTAGTTCCATCTGCTATAGCTTGAAGCAGTCCTAGGGGGCCTGCATATTCAGGACCAATACGTTGTTGTATCGATGCGGATATTTCTCTTTCTAACCACACAATTACGAGTACTTCTATTGTGATTCCCAGTAGGAGGGTTAAAATGGGTAGAATCCATATAAGTCCGTAGACTTCTTTTAATAATTCCAATTTCGAAAAAGAATTGATAGTTTCTACCTCTATTATCATTTCAACGGTCAACTTCCCCCATAATGATATCTATACTACCTAATATCGTCATGATATCAGCCAATTTCATTTTTTTAACTAGCTGAGGAAGAATTTGCAAATTAATAAAACCGGGTGGACGAATTTTCCATCTCCAGGGGAAAAGACTATCATCTCCTACCAGATAAATTCCTAATTCACCTTTTGGTGCTTCTACTCTTACATAAAGCTCTTGCTTTGATAATTCAAAATTCGGCGAAGGTTTTTTACCAAGAAATCGATATTCAAAATCATTCCATTCGGAATTCTTTGCTTTCTTAAAGCGTCGGGCTTCTAAATTCTCATAAGGGCCTCCCGGAATTTTCTCTACAGCTTGTTGAATTATTTTTATGGATTCCCTCATTTCACCGATTCGTACTAAATAGCGAGCTAACGAATCTCCTTCTTTTTGCCATTGTACTTTCCAATCAAATTGATTGTAAGACTCATAAGGATCGATTTTACGAAGATCCCATTGTATTCCAGAAGCTCGTAACATGGGGCCCGATAAGCCCCAATTTACAGCCTCTTCTCCGCTAATAAAACCGACTCCTTCAACTCGTTCTAAAAAAATAGGATTTTGTGTAATAAGTTGTTGATATTCAACAACTCCTCGTAAAAAATAATCACAGAAATCTAAACATTTATCCATCCATCCATAAGGTAGATCGGCAGCTACTCCTCCGATGCGAAAGTAATTATGCATCATTCGCATACCTGTGGCAGCTTCAAATAGATCATATATCAATTCTCTCTCTCTAAAAATGTAGAAAAAAGGAGTTTGTGCCCCGAGATCCGCCATAAAAGGTCCAAGCCATAACAAGTGAGAAGCTATACGGCTCAATTCTAACATAATTACCCTAATATAGCTGGCTCTTTGGGGTATTTGAATATTCTCCAAGAATTCTGGTGCATTTACCGTTATTGCTTCTGTAAACATAGTAGCTAAATAATCCCACCGTGTTACATAAGGCAAGTATTGTATAATAGTTCTGTTTTCCGCGATTTTTTCCATTCCTCTGTGTAAATACCCTAATATGGGTTCGCAATCAATAACATCTTCACCATCGAGAGTAACGATCAGTCGAAGAACACCATGCATTGATGGGTGTTGAGGGCCCATATTGACTATCATGAGATCTTTTCTTGTAAACGGTAGACTCATATCCTTGTTCTTATTCTTTTTTCCATGAAAATGGATTATTCCATGAATTCCTCAAAACGAGGCTCATCAAAATGCAAAATCTAAGACTACTATAAGACTACTAAATAAAATAAGAAAAAAATTCGAACGATTAAATTACTTCTCCCGAATATCCAACTGACTGATTAATTTCTTATAACGTACTCTATTTTTCTTTGCCAAATAAGCCAGCAAACGTTGACGTTTTCCCAAAAGTCTTCGTAGACCTCTTTCCGATGAAAAATCTTTTTTGTGTAATTCCAAATGTGAAGCAAGTCTCCGTATCTTATTGGTGAAACTGAATACTTGAAATTCAACAGAACCCCTGTTTTCTTGTTTTTCTTCTTTAACCATAAATCAACAAATTTTTCTACCTCCTTTCTTTTTAATGTATTTTTCTGATCAGGAAAAATAAAAAATTATGTCAGTTATTTTGAAGTTATTCTAATCTCGTACACACAAAAATTTGCAATTATTCATCTACTGCTGGAATCTGGAATTTGGATTTATTTTATCGATGCAAATTGGATTTGGATAGAAGGGTACATTCTTTTATTTTAGATAGAAGAAACATTTCTTCTATCTAAAATAAAAGAATTTTGCTGATTTTTTTATTGCTATATCCAATTTATAGAATTGATATACCATTTAATTGATATCATTTAGCAAAATGAAACACAGCATATGCATCCATCTTTCGGCTCGAGAATTTCACGGGATAGAGATATAGTATAAGAAATAGGCTATTAAGTAACTCTAAATGAATTGTGGATACATCTGTATCCTTAACATACTGAAACGACTGCCATTACTCGTATCAAACCAATAGCGATTCATAAAAGCTAAATCTTGTAATCAATGGTGGGCCAATAATGAATTTTTTTGCATATGTATTAAGACGCTTGGTCTGATTTCGAAATTGTCCAGAGTTTTTTATGTTGTTTTCATTGCAAAATGATGGATCTCCTTCCGTAACTTTCCAATTACGAGTACGAGAATTGAAAGACATGAAAATTCTCAATTCTCTACGGCGTCTAGGAGATAGATAGAATATTTTCAGGAACAAGAAAATCAGAAGAATCTTTTTCTCTATTCACTACCATTCCGCGTCTTCGACTTCTATTAGTTTCTTCTTTAATGCAATAGCTATAGTTTGATATAGAATCCATTTCTCAAAGTAATGGAAACCATTCTCTTATAGGAAATGGTTCGAAAATCGCTATTCCACCTTTTAGGTTTA